AGATTTGTTAGCCACTCTTCTATAGATCTAATGAAAAAGTGGCTATATAGAACAAAGAAACCCTTCTATTTTTGGAAGAAATAGGTGGATGGGGAAAAAAGACTCCCCACCTTGGAAATGAGAAAATCAAAAAAAATGAATTCTCTTGTGTTTTTTGTCAAAAAAAAAAGAAACTTTTTTTTTCATTCGGTAAGGTAAAGAGAAGAATGCTTATTATACAGATTACAGATTCTACGAGTCTAGGGAATGAAAATAAGGAATTTTTTTTTTTTGAAATGAGTGAAATGAGTCCTTTTTGAGTCGGGTAGATTGAGATTATTTCAACGTTTTATGTTTTATTACTTATTCTCTTTTTTATTTGTTTGTTGCACAAAAAAACTTTTTGAATTCCCGGTAGAAAGAGATTTCCCCAAGGAAAACGCTTTTAACGCTGCCCAATACCCCTTTCTTTTCCAAAAATTTTTACGAATACGCTTTTTTGATGCAGAAGTACGTTTTTTTGGAACTGCCATTTAAATCAAAATTAAGAGATTACTCATTGGTATAGCTGGATGTGAAAGACATCTATTGTTCACAAAAAATCGACGCTTTCCTAATTCATTTTTTTTCTAGAGAATATCTTTTTAAAATAAACCAAAAAAGGATAAATGAAAGATACGACAAAATCACACAAAATATTAGTCAAAATAGAGAATATTCTTTTTTTTTATTGACTTTTTCCATTCCCCGTCAAAAACCTTCGTTTTGGTTGATATTTTTCTTTGAAATTCTTTCCCATTCAAATTGATAGTTCGAATTTCTAGAATCCCTTATGTGAAAGAAATAGAATTAGTTGAACTTAATACAATAACGAATATGAACTAACTTACCCTTCTCTTTACTTCCGTCGTTATCTATTTCATTTAGATGGAATATACCATAGGTCGAGAAAGGGGAGAACTCCCATGTTTTTAGTATGTTTAATAAAAACTTTATTGAATTTTGGTTTTTTAACTTGTAAAACTCTGGAAAAGAGATTCTTTGATTTGAGATTGAAATTTTCAAATTAGAGGGAGACTTTAATGTCTTTCTTTCCTATGATTTGACCAATTGGAACTTCTTGATTTGAATATTTGAAGTATTTAGCAGAAAGAATAACTAAAAAGAAATACAAATTCAAAAAATTCTATTTAGATTAGTGCATATCTTTCTTTTTTTATTGACTCTTTTCAAAAGAGCTAAGATCCGGTGAATCGGAAACAATTAATATTAATTAAACTTTATTTATGGAACATACATATCAATATGCGTGGATCATACCTTTGGTTCCACTTCCAGTTCCTATGTTAATAGGCGTAGGACTTCTTCTTTTTCCGACAGCAACGAAAAACCTTCATCGTATGTGGGCTTTTCCAAGTATTTTATTGTTAAGTATAGTCATGATTTTTTCAACTAATCTGTCTATTCAACAAATAAATAGTAATTCTATCTATCAATATGTCTGGTCTTGGACTCTCAATAATGATTTTTCTTTAGAATTCGGATATTTGATCGATCCACTTACTTCTATTATGTTAATGTTAATCACTACTGTTGGAATTTTGGTTCTTATTTATAGTGATAATTATATGGCTCATGATCAAGGCTACTTGAGATTTTTTGCTTATATGAGTTTTTTCAGTACTTCGATGTTGGGATTAGTTACTAGTTCAAATTTGATACAAATTTATATTTTTTGGGAATTGGTTGGAGTATGTTCCTATTTATTAATAGGTTTTTGGTTCACAAGACCTCTTGCAGCAAATGCTTGTCAAAAGGCGTTTGTAACGAATCGTATAGGGGATTTTGGTTTATTATTAGGAATTTTAGGTTTTTATTGGATAACAGGTAGTTTTGAATTTAGGGATTTATTCGAAATATTCAATAATTTGATTTATAACAATGAAGTAAATTCTCCCTTTGTTACATTGTGTGCTGCTCTATTATTTGCCGGTGCGGTTGCTAAATCTGCACAATTTCCTCTTCATGTATGGTTACCTGATGCTATGGAAGGACCCACTCCCATTTCGGCTCTTATACATGCTGCTACTATGGTGGCAGCGGGGATTTTTCTTGTAGCTCGCCTTCTTCCTCTTTTCATAGTTATACCCTATATAATGAATTTGATCTCGTTGATAGGTATAATAACAGTATTATTAGGAGCTACTTTAGCTCTTGCTCAAAAAGACATTAAGAGGGGTTTAGCCTATTCGACAATGTCGCAATTGGGTTATATGATGTTAGCTCTAGGAATGGGGTCTTATCGAAATGCTTTATTTCATTTGATTACTCATGCTTACTCCAAAGCATTATTATTTTTAGGGTCTGGATCTGTTATTCATTCAATGGAAACTATTCTTGGCTATTCTCCGGATAAAAGTCAGAATATGGTTCTTATGGGTGGTTTAACAAAGCATGTCCCGATTACCAAAACTTCTTTTTTATTAGGTACACTTTCTCTTTGTGGTATTCCGCCTCTTGC